TAATATACTAGTTTAGTGTGGAGTGAATGCCTTGGAAAAAAAATATAGGCGCGGACAATCGCGAAAGTGTTGACACGAGGAAAGCCTGTGACGTTAACCAACCTAAAATGGGAAACCGGGGCTAAAAAGCCTGCTGCTTAGGCAGCATCAAGGGGAAGTGAAACATCTCAGTACCCTGCAGATCAAATCAACCGAGATATCGTTAGTAGTGGTGAGCGAAAGCGATAAAAAGGCAAAACGATATTATTATAAAGAATGAAAAGAAATTATATTTTTTAATATGATTTCTACCTTAGAAGGTGTTAGTCCTGTAATTTTTTTATATTCGTGAAAGTAAGACGAGGCAAGTTTACCTTGTCTGAGTATTGGGGGACCACCCTCAAAGCCTATAGTTATTTTTTTTACCGATAGTGAACAAGTACCGTGAGGGAAAGGTGAAAAAGAAGTTGCGACAGTGCAAAGATCCTGAAACTCCATATTTTAGTCGAAGCTGTAAAAAGCAACGGCATACCTTTTGTATAATGGGCAAGTGAATCTTAATAAGGGGCAAGCTTAAGCTAATAATAAGTGCAGGCGAAGAGAAATCGAGTCCTATGTGGCGCCTTAAAGTCCTTTGTTAAGTACCCGAAACCGGCTGATCTAAACTTGAGCAGGCTGATATTGTAGTGGCAACATTCTTTGGAGGGCCGAACCCGTGTATGTGGCAAAATACTGGGATGACTTGAGTTTAGGGGTGAAAGGCCAATCAAAGTCGGTGATAGCTGGATTTCTGCGAAATCTATTGAAGTAGAGCGTCCTAAATAGTAAATTTGGGGTAGAGCACTGTGTAAGCAAGGGGGAGATCTTCTCTTACTAAACTTTAGCAAACTCCGAATACAAATTTTTCATTTAGGGCAGACAGAGTATGTATGCTAAGATTCATACTCAAGAGGGAAACAGCCCAGACTGTAGGCTAAGGTCCATAAAATAGTTTCAGTGGTAAAGGTGATTTCCGCTCTGAGACCGTCAGGAGGTAGGCTTGGAAGCAGCCATCCTTTTAAGATAGCGTAACAGCTCACTGACCTAGAGTAGAAGTCCCGCCAATTTTGAGGGCTTAAAACTATTACCGAAGCCTCAGACAAAGAATGTAAAAATTTAATCATTTTTACATTCTTTGTGGTAGCAGAACATTCCGTAGGTCGTAGAAGTTTTGACGTAAGTTAAGATTAAGATATCGGAAGTGAGAATACTTGCATGAGTAGCATAAAACAATGAAATTAAAGCATTGTGGCCGTAAGTCCAAGGTTTACGATCTTAAGTAAAACTGGGTCGTGAGAGGGTAATACCTCGATTTAAAACGGTCCCTAAGCTGTTAAGCTAAGGCTTACAGTAATGGGTAAGATTAAACTGTTAAAAGTTGCTGACGAAAACTTCACCTTATTCTTGAATTTGTCAAGGGTGAGTTATTTTTTCCAAGAAAAAGGCACTTTATTTATACCGTACCTTAAACCGCCTCAGGTGGACGGGTGGAGAACACTAAGGCCTTGAGATAACCCTGTTGAAGGAACTCGGCAAAATGACTCTGTAACTTCGGAATAAGGAGTAAAGATATGTAGCGCAAGCTTTTGTCTTTGTCACAAAATCGGGGGTGGCGACTGTTTATTAAAAACACAGGTCTCTGCTAACTCGTAAGAGGATGTATAGGGACTGACACCTGCCCGGTGCCGGTAGGTGAAGCTTTGATGTTTACGCATTGAGGTCAAACCCCGGTAAACGGCGGCTGTAACTATGACGGTCCTAAGGTAGCGAAATTCCTTGTCGGGTAAGTTCCGACCCGCATGAATGGTGTAACGACTTCCCCGCTGTCTCCAACAGGGACTCAGTGAAATTACATAGGTCGTGAAGATGCGGCCATCCCACAGCTGGACGGAAAGACCCCGTGCACCTTTACTATAAGCAAATATTGTAGGTCAAAGACTCTAGTGTAGAATAGGTGGGAGCTTATGATTCTTTCTCGTTAGGGATTGATGAAGCAATAGTGAAATACCACCCAGAGATCTGTTGGCTTACTAACTAAGGGACAGTGTTTGCTGGGTAGTTTGACTGGGGCGGTCGCCTCCTAAAGAGTAACGGAGGCATACAAAGGTAGGTTCATCTCCTTTTAAGGGGAATCGAGTATAATGGTATAAGCCTGCTTGACTGAAAGAAAGACATTTCGATCAGAGACGTAAGTCGGTCATAGTGATCCGGTGGTTCTTCGTGGAAAGGCCATCGCGCAATGGATAAAAGGTACGCCGGGGATAACAGGCTAATGATCCTCTAGAGCCCCTATCGACGGGTTCGTTTGGCACCTCGATGTCGACTCATCACATCCTGGAGCTGGAAAAGGTTCCAAGGGTTCGGCTGTTCGCCGACGAAAGTGGTACGTGAGTTGGGTTTAGAACGTCGTGAGACAGTTTGGTCCCTATCTTCTGTGGGTGTTTGAAAATTCCGAGGACTAGACCTTAGTACGAGAGGACCGGGAAAACTCGATCCCTTGTGTTCCGGTTGTTCCCTAAGGGGCATCGCCGGGTAGCTACATCGAGAAGAGATAATCGACCATTAGGCGAGAAACTCGCCTCTAGTAAAGTTTTCGCAAGGGGGTGGAAGACTACCACTTAGATAGGCGGGAGGTGTAAGAGCCGTGAGGTTTTCAGCTGACCCGTACTAATCCCTAAAGATTAATTATAGTGATTTTGTTTTCAGACTAAAGTTTAACAACTTTTCGGGCGTATAGCTCAGTTGGTTAGAGTGGTGGACTTTTAATCCGAGGGTCTTGGGTTCAACTCCCAATACGCCCAAATATGTTTGGATTAAATTTGCTCGAAGGGGTACGTGTTTTATCAATTATTTTTATAATTAAAGTTGAACACGTACCCCTTCGAGCAACCTAACAATATGCCCTTAATAGGTTAGTGGGGATATAACTCAGTTGGTAGAGTGTGTGCTTTGCAAGCATGAGGTCAAGAGTTCGAGTCTCTTTATCTCCTTAAAATTTTAAGGGAGCATAACTCAGTGGTAGAGTGTGTGCCTTACAAGCACGAAGTCGGGAGTTCGATCCTCTCTGCTCCCATTCTACGGTAATATTTATAAAAATTTTTTTATCGTTAAAGTGTCTCGTTATTTGATTTTTTACCCTTTTAAAAATGTTAGTTCAAGCTGCTAAACTTTTGGGTGCTGGTTTAGCTACTATTGGTTTAGCTGGAGCAGGTGTGGGTATTGGAACCGTATTCGGTGCTCTTGTTTTGGGTACCGCGCGTAATCCTTCTCTGAAAGATGAGTTATTTAGAATTGCTATTTTAGGTTTCGCTTTAACTGAAGCGATTGCCTTATTTGCTTTGATGATGGCTTTCTTGATTCTATTTGCTCTGTAAGAAAATTCTCCAGTTGCAATTATAAAAATATTATTCTAGAGAGATATTGTAGGTTATTTTTTTTTATTAAGGCGGTGTAGTTCAGTGGTTAGAATGTTGGAATCATATCCCAAATGTCAAGGGTTCGAATCCCTTTCCCGTTAAATAAATTTAGTCTGTCAAGAAAAGTTAAATTTTTTATTGCGATTTTGGTGAAATTGGTAGACACGTCAGACTTAAAATCTGTTTCTATTTAAAGAGTATCGGTTCAAATCCGATAAGTCGCAAAATGGCGAGCGTAACTCAGTTGGTTAGAGTGTCAGGTTGTGGCTCTGAAAGACGGGGGTTCAAATCCCCTCGCCCGCCTTGGCTAGATAGTATAAAGGTCTAATGCGGTGGGTTGCAAACCCATAAATGAGGGTTCAAGTCCCTCTCCGGCCTTCTTCAATAGCTCAGTTGGTAGAGCATGTGGCTGTTAACCATAAAGTCGTTGGTTCAAGTCCGACTTGGGGAGATAAAAGATTCCGAATAAAAGCAAATTTGAATTTATATAGTTTGGATAGCTCAGTTGGTAGAGTGAAGGACTGAAAATCCTTAGGTCGTCGGTTCAAGCCCGATTCCAAACAAAAGCAATGCTTGCAAAGATAATCAATAAATTACGTAATGGGTATATGGTGTACCATTTTGGAGTATCTTTTAAGGAAGTACGCTTTTGTACTAAAGTCCTAGATATTTTATGGAAAGAAAACTTAATTAAGGGGTATACAAAAACAAATGAAGGTGTCATTACAGTCCTTCTTAGGTATCATGATGGGTCTCCCATTTGTACTCGGCTTGTTATTATTTCTCGCCCACGTGATCGTATTTATCTTTCTTTATTAGATGTCGCTCGTTTATCAAATGATTTCGGTGTGTTGGTTTTATCAACAACAAAAGGTATTATGACTCATGAACAATGTATACGTAAAGGGGAGGGTGGAGAAATTTTAGCATATGCGTCATGACAATTCCAGTATTTAGATTACCTATAGGTGTTAGGTGTTCAAGTATTAATGGTAAAGTGAGTGTATCAGGGGCTAAAGGAGTTGTAATTTTTGATTCCGTTAGTAACCTTCACAGAAAAGGTAACATGGTTCTTTTTTTACCCTATTTAACACCTTATGAAAGTTCTCTTTTTACTCAAGCTATTTTTGGGGTTGTCTTAGGGTATACTATAGAATTAAAGCTTAAAGGGATTGGCTACAGAGTACGCAAAGAAAAAGAAAAACTTATATTTTCTCTAGGTTACAGTAAGTCTGTTATAGTTGATATCCCTGTAGATGTTTCAGTAAATTTAGGTAAAAAAACATTTTTATTAATTTCTGCAAATTTAGGGGTTTTACAAAATTTTGCAAGTAGTATAAGAAGGTATCGTTACCCGGACTCATACAAAGGGGCTGGGGTTTTATATGAAAATGAAATAATAGTGTGTAAGGAAGGTAAAAAAACATAATGGTTAGAACAGAGCATTCTCGTCTTCTTTCTTTTTTAATTGGATCTTCTGGATATTTAGTTCCTCGTCCCTTTAATGAGGATGTTCGAATTTCAAAGACAATGCACCCCTATCTTTTAGGGAAACGTAATATTTATTATTTTTATAATCTTGAAAAAAGTTTATACGGTATACGTGCAACTTTAGAAGTTTTAAAAAAAATAATATTGTCGGAGGGGAAAATTCTTTTTGTTAGTGATTATCCGCTTTTAAAAATTTGTCTTTCTCATCAGCCTGATATAAGTTATATAAAATGGAAACGTAGTTATTTAGTTAAATCAAAAGATGTTGATTTGGTGTTTTTAAGTGATATAGAAAAAGAAAATTTAGTGGAGGCTCATAGAAAATGTCTGTTATTGGTTGGTGTTGGAAGTCCTACTATGAGCAAAGTAACTTATCCTTTTAATTTAAATATTGAGTCACCTTTGTTATCTTCTTGGTTTTTTAGCTTAATTTATATGACTTGTGTTAAAGGTAGTCGTATGAAATCAACAAAAAAAAAACGTGTGTTTTCTAGTCTTTTAGGAAAGGCTCAGTTAAAAGGAGTTAAAAAAGAATCACGAAATGCTCTTAAATTTAAGGGAGAAAGTAATAATAAATAATGCGGTTTAAACACAGATATAAATCTTGTTTATGGTCTAGAACTGATATTTGGGGGGATTTGTTATCTAAAGAGAAAACGTTTCTTCGTCCTAAGTGGGATAGTATTATAGGGGTGTTGGGAAGCCAAAAGCGTCGTCATCGTCCTCTTGCCAATATAAATAGGTACCGTCATCCTTTATGTCATGATTATAATTTTCTTAAACCTCGGGTTCGACCAAATCAAACTTTTAAATACAACCGTATTAGTTTTCGGAATACTTTGTCTATTTTATTATGTATAAGACGTTTTTATGGGGATTTAAGTCACAAAGCGTTTAAAAATTTGTGTAAACCGTTAGTTGCCTTAAAAAATCCATCTCAAAAATTAATTGGGTCTTTAGAAGGACGCCTGGATATTAGTTTATATCGTTTAGGTTTTTTTCATTCAATTTATTACAGTCGACAGGCTATTCTGCACAGTAAGGTGTTAGTAAATGGTAAAAAAATAGGGCATGGTGGGTTTACTCTTCAAAAAGGGGATTTTGTTGAATTTTGTCCGTCACACCGTCAAGCTATTCGAGCTAGATTAGTAGCACGTTATAAACGTTTCCGCTCTTTTCATGTAAAATTGGAGCGTTGGCGATTATCTAATAGGTTTAAGTTTGAACTTCATCTTCAGCCAACACCAAAATGGATACAGACAGATTACTCAAATTTAAGTTTTATTCTTTCAGCAGATGTTTGTGCTCCTGTTATGTACCCTTTTAGAGTAGACGTAGATGAAGCGCTTTGGTCTTCTAAGTATGGTTTTTTATAGTTTTATATTAGTGGGTTATTTTATTAATCCTAGGTATTCTTTACAATTATATTATTGTATTATTTAATTTATTATGTGGCTAACTTTCCTAACTATTTTTTTAAATATTCTTGATCTTGTTATTCCTTTATTAATTTCTGTAGCCTATTTTACCTTAGCGGAGCGTAAAATTATGGCGGGAATTCAAAGAAGACGTGGTCCAAACGTTATTGGTTATATGGGATTACTTCAGCCCCTAGCTGACGGACTTAAACTTTTTGTTAAAGAAACTGTTTTACCCACGAATGCAAATATTGTGCTTTTTGTATTAGCTCCTCTTTGTACTTTTATTTTAAGTTTGATTAGTTGGGCTGTTATACCGTTCAGTTATGGTAATGTTATTGCAGATTCTCAGTTGGGGGGTCTTTATTTTTTAGCTGTTTCTTCTCTTGGTGTTTACGGGGTATTGATCTCAGGTTGGTCAAGTAATTCAAAGTATGCTTTTTTAGGGGCTTTACGTTCCGCGGCGCAGATGGTTTCGTATGAAATTTCAATGGGTATTAGTCTTATTAATGTTTGTTTATGTGTAGGTACCTTAAATTTAACGGAAATAGTAATTGCTCAATTAGATATCTGGCTTGTTTTTCCTTTATTACCAGTTAGTATAATGTTTTTTATAGGGTGTTTGGCTGAAACTAATCGTCATCCTTTTGATTTACCAGAAGCAGAAGCAGAGTTAGTTTCGGGTTATAATGTAGAATATTCAGCTATGGGATTTGCTTTATTTTTTTTAGGTGAATATGCTAATATGTTAGTTATGGGGGGGTTAACTTCTATTTGTTTTTTTGGTGGGTGGTTATCTCCCTTTAATATAGGCATTTTACCTGATGGTATTTGGTTTGGTTTAAAAATATGTTTTTTTGTTATTTTATTTATTGTTATGCGTGCTATTTTGCCCCGTTATCGATATGATCAACTGATGAAGCTGGGTTGGAAATGTTTCTTACCCCTCGCATTAGCGTTATTTTTTGTCTCCGTAGGAATTCTTATGGGATTTGATTGGTTACCCAACTAGCAATTGTTTTTTATACTCTTCATGCAAAGACCAAACTTTTAATTGTATCTCATAAAAAACAATAAAAGGCAACCCTATTAAAGTTTGGCTTAAAACGTCTGGGGGGGTTATAAAAGCTGCGATAGAAAAAGCGGTTATATAAGCTATTCCGCGATATTTAACCCACGTTTGTCTATTAGTATAAATTTGTATAATATTCAGAGTAATTAGGCAAGGAAAGCTAAGAGTTAGCGCTTTGTTTAATTGTTGTAAATGATTTAAATAATCTTGCAGTCTTGGTTCAAAAGTTAAATCTATTGCCGTAAAGTTTTGGGAATAGGTTGAAAAAAGTTCCCAGAATACTTTAACAATTATGGGAAATACAAATATATATAAGCAAGTATAAAATAAAAATGCTGTAATTAAAAGATTAAAAATTGTATTAGCTTCGAAAGCGTATAACCCTGGACGTAAAAAAAGGTACAATTGTGTTAGTGTTATACCGAGACCAAAACTAAAGCTAAAAATAGTACAAATCTGTAGGTAGGTAAAAAAAATTTCAGTTAATCCTGTACTAACAAAGTGTGATAATCCTTTAGGCAAAAAAATAAAAATTAATCCTTGTTTATAGGTATACGTTGTACTAAAGAGAAAAATTGTTCCGAAAATAGCGTAAGCTAGGCGGTATTTAAGTTCTTGTAAATAATATATTGAGGTTTGAAGTCTGTTCATAAAAAAAGAAGAGTCAAGGGAAGATAGTTCAATTGGTAGAACTTTGGTCTCCAAAGCCAAGGGTTGGGGGTTCAAGTCCCTCTCTTTCTGTTTATCTGTCTAAGCCTTAAATAATATGAGAATAAGTTTTTTGCAATTTTTATTTTTATTTTTTCTCGGTCTTCTTTTTTTTGCTGATTTACCACAACTCATTAAGGGGGTGAAGCAAAAAATTAAAGCTTATATAAAAAAGCCCCAGTAAAAAATTTTACTGAGGCTTTTTTAGAAGACGTAGTTAAAAACACTTTGTAGTACGGCGGTTTGTAGTTTAATTGGCAAAACATAGTTCTCATGAAGCTACCAATGTAGGTTCAACCCCTGCCAAACCGAGTTTTGGTGTTTGAGAAATGGAGTCTAGCCAAGCTGGTAAGGCGCCCGTTTTTGGTACGGGGATCGGAGGTTCGAGTCCTTCGACTCCAAAAGCTGAGGTGGTGGAATTGGTATACACGCTGGGTTTAGGTTCCAGTCCTTAACGGGATAGGGGTTCAACTCCCCTCCTTAGTAATGTCAAGGCCAAACATCAATCAATGGTTTAACAAAAGTCAAGGGAAAAAGCAAACAAGAGTGAAGAGTGTAGGTCTTCGCGGATGCCCCCAAAAAAGAGGTGTTTGTTTAAAAGTATTTGTTTGTTCCCCTAAAAAGCCCAATTCTGCCCGACGTAAGGTTGTTAAAGTTCGTTTATCTAATAAAGTCAAATTAACAGCTTATATTCCTGGTCAGGTTCACAGGTTGCAAGAGCACTCACAGGTTTTAGTGCGAGGCGGTAGAATTCCGGACCTTCCTGGGGTTAAATACCGTCTAATTCGAAATAAATTAGATTTAGAGGGATTACCTGGCCGTAAAACCTCCCGTTCGAAATATGGTACAAAAAAAATAGATAAAGGATGCTAGTTACTGATCAGGATTTATTACAACAGCAACAAATGAATGCTTCTGTTAAACATATTAAGGCTAGTTCACACGAACATACACAATCTAGTAAATTTTTAGGTATTAAAAGTGACCCTTTAGTAAAAAAAATGATTAATCTTTTAATGCGCGACGGTAAGCGTTCAAAAGCGGAAAATGTTTTAAATAAAGCTCTTCAATCTCTTGATCGTGATTATCCTGGGCGGGCTATACATATTTTTTATTTAGGTATTCTTGCGGTTAGGCAAGATATAGGTGTTCGTCTTAAACCAAAACCCAAGACACGTCGGAACAAGCAGTCTTTTAATGTCTATTTGCCACGCGTAATATCTCCTATTTGTGGTATTAATCTTGGCATGAGGTCATTGTTAAAAGTAAGTAGAGACCAGTCTATAACCTCTCCTTTATGGGAAAATTTAAGTAAAGAATTACTTAAAGCATCACAAAGTAAAGGGGAGGTTGTTAATAAAAGGTATAGTTTAAATAAGTTGGCTGTTTCTAATAAACGTAGAATTCATTTTGGTGTTCGTTATTGATATTTTAATTTTTAAAAATAAATTATGGATTTTATTCATTTTTTCTTCGTCTCTGCTTTATTGTTTGTTATAGGTGTTGGGGGTGTTATTTTAAACAGAACAAATATTGTTGTTGTTCTTATGTCTTTAGAGCTTGCTCTTCTTTCAGTAAGCTTAAATTTTATTGTTTTTTCTGTATGCTTAGGTGATTTAATGGGTCAAATATTCGCTATTTTTATTCTTATAATCGCAGCTTGTGAATCATCAATAGGGTTAGCTATTATTTTAGTTTATTTTCGAGTTAGGGGTAGTATACGTATTGATCAAGCTTCATTATTGAAGTCTTAATGGGCAGGCTTCCATGGTGAAACTGGTAGACACGGCAGATTCAAAATCTTTTGTCTTTTGACGTGCTGGTTCGAATCCGGCTGGAAGTAGTAAATATGATTAGAACCCAAAGTCTTCTTAAAGTTGTAGATAATTCAGGAGCTAAACTGGTTAAATGCATAAAAGTTAAAAAAAAAAGTGGTAAGGCACATGCTAACGTAGGGGATGTTGTTCTTGTAGCCGTTCAGAGCCTTCGACCCCGCTATGGTAGAAGGGTTAGATTAAAAATGAATAAGTCGGAAGTCCATCATGGTGTTATTGTACAAACACGTAGACTTTTTCGAAATAAGGCTGGCGTAGGTGTTTCGTTTGCGTCCAATTCAGTAGCTCTTATTACCCCACAGCAAAAACCTATTGGAACTCGAATATCAGCTATATTGCCGAGTAGATTAAGGGGGTTGAAATGGTCCAAATTAGCTGCTATGGCTAAAAAAATTATATAATTGTCTCTATGCATCCTTTTGAAAAACACTATTCCGAGGTTGTGAAAAAAGATTTAATTCTTAGTGAAAACATCTCAACGGTTTCTTTGTTACCAGGTCCAAAAAAAATATCTATTTGTTTAGGTGGGGAAAGTTCAGATGAAAATTATGTGGTTGCGTGTCTTGGCGCTTTGAACATTGTTGGAGGCCAAAAGCCTTATTTTATACAGCAAAATCCTTCTCAACAAAGAAACAGTGGCCCAAGAGAGGGGGTAGGGGGTAAAGTTACTTTGAGGCGAGAGTCTATGTACCTTTTTTATTATAAATTATTATTTCATGTGTTGCCACGTGTACGTCAATTTGAAGGTTTACGAGCACCCGCTCATAAAAATATATATTGTTTTGTTTTAAAAGATATTTTTTCTTTTGAGGAATTGGTACCATTATTTCCTTATTTTGAAGAGGTTGGTTCTCTTCAATGTCAATTTCATTTTACAACAAAAGATAAATCTGAGACTAATGTTTTAGGGCATGGTTTACAGGTTTGCTTTTTTTCTAGTGGAAAATAGGAAAAGCGGAAGTAACTCAATTGGTAGAGTGTAAGCTTGCCAAGCTTAAAGCTGAGGGTTCAAATCCCTTTTTTCGCTTTGGTTTTTAATTATACAGTTGCGATAGTGTCGTATTTATATGGCTTTTAGTTGTATTGTAGGTAATAAAAAAGGAATAGCTCGGACTTTATTAATCTTTATTTATATCGTTGTATTTAATTAAAAGAAGGCTAAGTGCTTTTTTTTTAAGAGTTTCTGTATTACTTTTTTCTAAAAATTTAATAGAGTACCATTTTTTATCTATAGATATACCTAGGCAATCGAGTTTCGAAGCGATTTCAGGCACGTTGTCCTGCAAGTCTTGTAACGTTTCATATATTATCATGACAATTGGGCATCCTATACCAAGTTTGGGGGGGTTAAGATACAGGGGTACAGAGTATAATTTTGCATTTTTCAATGATACTCGTATTTTTGATATTTGAGAAGATTTTAAATTACTACCATTAAACAATGCAAAAGTTCGTTGTTCTGGTAAAAAAAATCTTTTTTTTCGGAGATGTCTTTTTCTAGGGGTAAACATAGCTTATAATTGATAAATTTTAACCTTTAGTGGGAGCTTATTAGCTCCTGAGTGTAAAGCTGGTATACCTTGCTCATCATCGATACCATATAGTAAAAATAAAGTTTGTCCAGCAGATATCGAGGCAATCCAATGATCAACTTTCCCTTTTCCTTTCCCCATACGGGCCGCGGAAGCTTTACGGCTTATAGCAATGTCCGGGAAAATAAGAATTTCAAGTTTACCTTCTCTTTTAACTTTACGTCTAATATTTTGTCGGGCTGATTCGATTTGACGCCCGTTTAAATAACCTGAGCCCATTGCAATTACAGCAAAACAGGTTAATTCTGTTAGCTTATGGGTTTTACCTGATGTATTAGGTAATCCTCGGGGTTTAAAGTATTTGCGGTATTTTGTTTTTTTAGGTTGCATTATCGTTTTTGTTCCAGTTACATATCCAAATTTTTAATCCTACGCTCCCATAACCAGTTTGTGTTTGTGCATATTCTGCTTGTATATTTTTACTTAACTGACTAATAGGCATTTGTCCCATTTGATATTTCCACACCCTGCTTCTCCCTTTTGCTTTGTGAGTAAATCTCCCCTTTATTTGTATTTTTAACCCTTGTATTTCTTTGTATTCTTGTAAGGTTTGGAATCCTTGCTTAATATATGCTAAAAATTGGTAATGTCTTTTTCTTCTTTGTCTTGAGCATATATTTTGTTTTAAAAACCTAGCAAGGCTTGTGGCGCTTGCTTTATTTTTTATAAGTAAATACATCAGTTGCATACCATATCGGGCATAATCATACCTTATATGGTTAAAACTTTTAGTAAAATAAGCCATTTGTCTTCGGGCGGGTTTAGGTACCGACCTCATATAAGTTTTTACTCTATTAATTCGTAACGTGACTTTTTTAGTACCCGTAAATTTTTGTATTAATTTAACAGCACTTTGCAGTCGACACGCTACTACAGTCCAAGATTGTTTTTTGCTGATTATTTTATTTTCTTTATAACGTCTAGATTTTAAACGTCGTTTTGAACGAAAGTGTAGGTGTATAAGATCAGCTTCTACAAGAATTAGTCCAAGATGCCGATTAACTTGTATTTTATCAAGATAGTGTGTTGTTCCTAAACAACAAGATTCTATTAGTTTTTGAATCATGGTTAAAATAAAAAAAAATCGTGGTTCGTCCCAGTGTGTACATCCTTGATAAAGGTTATTTTCTGGTCTTAAAATAGTAGGATGAGCTTTTTGTGCCATTTATTTTTTTTTTATTGTATTATTTTTTTTTTTTTGCTACAAAATTTTTTCGTGTCGTTACAAACTCTCCTAATTTATGTCCAACCATATCAGGTTTAATTTTGCGACTAATCATGTCTTTTCCATTGTATATTTGTAATTTCAAACCAACAGCAGCTGGATAAATAGTAGAACGTCTGGACCATGTAGGTTTTTTTTCATGTTGTGGGGTTAATCTTTTTAACAGACTTTTATCTATAAATGGTGTTTTCCAATTAGATCTTGACATTTGGTTTTGGTTGGATCCTACTAGTACGGGTAGAGGGCCCTTTTGTTGGTTTGCCCCATGGAGTTACAGACGAGCGTCCACCTGATGTTTTCCCCTCCCCACCACCATGTGGGTGGTCTATTGGGTTCATGGCTACTCCGCGAACAGTGGGGCGCCTCCCCAACCACCTGGATTGACCGGCTTTTTTAAGCTTTGTAAACTTTGAATCTGGGTTGCTAACTACACCGTTGGTTGCTATTGTTTTTATATCGAACCAACGGTATTGCCCGGATTTTAAACGAATTTTAGCTAATGTTTTAGTCCTTTTTAAAATACGACCAAACGCACCTGGCGCTCTTAAAATTTTCCCATCTTTTCCAGGGGATAAGCTCAAGTTATAAATGAGACTTCCTGTTAGTATGTTTTGTAAAATTTTACTGTGTCCATTTTGAAGACCACTACGTGTTGAGTTTGACCGTATAACATCTCCTTTTTTTATTTTTGTAGGTGCTATTATATAATTGTGTTTTTTAGTATCTGGATTAAAAATTCGTGCTAAAAGGGCGGATCTGTTCGGATCATATTCTAAACCTATGACTATTCCTTGGGTTGATTTCCGCTTTAGGTCAATATCTCTATATAGTCGGGAATGTCCCCCACCACGATGCCATGCGGTTATATGTCCTTTATTATTTCGTCCGGTTGATCGCTTATATGCTTGCCTTTGCGATTTTAAGGGAGGAGTGATAAAAATTGGGTTATTTTGTTTCATATAATATATTAAAAACCTAGTTATGCCTTTTATTATCGGTACCCCTATTCCAGAAGACAAAGTATTGGTGCAGTCTATATCTCACATATATGGTATAGGTTTGTCTCAATCTAAAATTTTATGCAAAAAAGCTGGTTTTGGTTCTGATTCACGTGGGAGTCACGTTACTTTTCTCAAAGGAAAGAATTTAGAAAACTTAGCGGAGGCTACCCCTCTTCCTTTAGGTGCCGATCTTAGGCGTTTTAAAAATGATAAGATTCGGCGTTTGTGTGTTTTGTCGACATATCGTGGGTTACGGCATCGTAAAGGTCTGCCGGTTAGGGGTCAACGTACCCATACAAATGCAAAAAAACGGCAATTATTAAAGCTTAATGTTAGTTAAAATTGATAACATAAACTTACTATCTAATCCTGTTAAACTATCAGCAGTAAGTTCAGTAATAGAAGGAGTTTCAGCTATTTCTACTAAATTTCTATCTAAGCAAACACAAGAAAAAAAAGGTATTATCATTATAAAATCAACAAAAAGAAATGTGTTTTGTACTTTAATGGACACTGCTGAAAAAAAAGTAAAGACTAGTTGTTCTTTAAGGGTCCCTTCTTATGTTAATGAGTATAATGAGCGGGAAAATCTTTATACACGTGGGTTACTTTTAGGTAATTTATTTGGGGATAAAGCTATCAGGTTAGGTTATACAGAATTTGCAATTTATTTGGGGTCTGGTATTAACAAAGGACGGAGAGGGGTTGTAAGAGGGCTTAGTAAAAAAGGAGTTAAAATTACTTTTTTGTATCTAGGTACACGAGCCCCTCATAATGGGTGTCGTCCTGTTAAAGTTCGTCGTAAAAAATTTCGTACAAAACCTAAAACATCAAGGTAAAATTAAATTGTGAAGGAGTGACTGAGCGGTTAATAGTGGCAGATTGTAAATCTGTTGGTTTTTCCATCGTAGGTTCGAATCCTACCTCCTTCTTGTTCATTTTAATGAAAGCTAAAGCTAAAATGGTTCAACGGCATCCATTTCATTTAGTTGACCCTAGTCCCTGGCCTTTAGTGGCTGCTTTAGGTGGCTTAAGTTTAACTTTTGGTGGAGTGTTATTTATGCATAACTATAAAGGGGGGGGAGAATTACTTTGTTTAGGGGTTTTTACTATTTTATATGTTATGTTTACTTGGTGGAGAGATGTTGTTCGGGAAGGGTTATTTGAAGGTCAACATACATCATCGGTTCAGCAAGGACTACGTATGGGTATGATACTTTTTATTGTATCTGAAATTATGTTTTTTTTTGCTTTTTTTTGGGCTTTTTTTACTTCATCAATTTCTCCTGTTTTTAATATTGGTGGTGTTTGGCCTCCTGCGGGGATAGATGCTATTAGTCCATGGGGTTTACCATTTTTAAATACTATTTTATTGCTTTCTTCTGGGGCAAGTGTAACATGGGCTCATCATGCTATTGTTGCTGGTTTTAAAAAAGAAGCTTTACAAGGTTTAGGGGTAACATTAGCGTTTGCAATTGCCTTTACAGGTATGCAGGGTGTTGAATATATGCATGCTCCTTTTGGCATGTCGGACGGGGTATATGGTTCTGTATTTTACATGGCTACAGGTTTTCATGGGTTTCACGTTATTATTGGAACTATATTTTTAGCTATTTGTACTCTACGGCTGTATTGGGATCACTTTAGTCGTCAACACCATTTTGGTTTCGAGGCTGCTGCGTGGTATTGGCATTTTGTTGATGTTGTGTGGTTATTCCTTTTCCTCACTATTTATTGGTGGGGGTTTAATGTAATCATCTAGTTTTATTTAATGGGAAAGGCTAAAAGATACAGTGAAGCTGATTTAGCCGATTTTTATTCAGTAAGTCCTGTGTTTAAGAAATATTCTCAGCTTCACCTCTGGTCAGAGAATTTTAGTGAGTACTATAATCTTAAATATTGTGAGGTTTATCTTTCTCAATATATTTTTGGATGCACTCAAAAATATATTTTAGAATATTTTAGTAAGTCTTTTTTATTAACTATTCAAAACAGTCCAAACTTTTTGAAGTTTATAAAATCAGGTTTTTTCAAGTATATTAATGATCATTTTTTATTATTGTTCCAAAACAACTATTTTTTTTGTTTTGAGGAACCTCATGAAGAAGTAGAAATTTTTGTAGAAGAATATTTTCAAAGATATATTCAAAATTTTTTTGAGCGCGATTTGTTGATGTGTCTTATCAAATGTATTAACAACAGAGTACCTAAATCTTTTGATGTGTATTTAAATATTCGTATTAAATCTTTTTATAAGGATCTTCTGTTTCGTGAGTCAAATATCAAGCCTTTGTCCAACCCAGTGGTACTTATAAATTTTACAGAAAGTAAAAGGTGCGAGTATCATTACTTGGGGTTTGCTGATTATAAAAAGAAAAAATCTTTTTGTAGGTTCGCAATTAATACTATTATTAAAAGGGAATGCTCATATCCATTTTTAGTATATTTCAGTTATAAAATTTATAAATCCTTAAATACAAGTAAAGAGGTATCAGGTGTTATAAAATCAAGTTTTCTAAGTTTTTTTTTAGAGGATACGATGTATAATTGGGGTCATTTAATAATTAATAGCTATAACAAGACATATCCACAAACTTTTAATTATCTTTTAATTTCGGTCTATAAAACTTCTGGGGTGTATAAATATTTTACACCTTATAAAAAGGTAGAATATTATTTAAAAGTTTATTCTTTGTTATTGCTTAGATATATTTGGTGTTTTTATACTTTTACTAAATGTATTTATAAATTACCTAATAAACTTTCTTTTAATGCTACAATAAAAGGCAATGATATTTGTAACGAGGACTTTCAGGTTTTGTTGTGGTCGTCTAAGGTTTTAGTCCGTTATTATAAGAAAAAAAATGATATAGGTATTTACCGTGAAAGTACTAATGTTTTTTAGAGCGAAAAGTGACTTTATATAAAACCATTTTAGGTTACTATTAAGGGTCTCTCAAAATGGGGTGATTATAGCCGATAATAAATTTTTATATTGTAATTCATTTATAAGGATGTTTTTACTGTTTCTGGTTCTAAAAAAGTTTAGAATATTTAACATATTTTGAGAGTTTCGTTTTTTGAATATGAAAAAAACATTTATGGTATTTTATAAAGAAATTTTTCCTCAAGTTCCGTGGTAATAATTTGATACCGTTTAAGGTGTCTTTCCAACGGATTAACTAAAGGTCTTATAAATAAACTTTTTTATATCTTTTAACAGTTTGATAGCTAACTATTTAGCTTATATTATTTTTTATCTATACATGTTTTACAGCCCATTAGAACAATTTCAAATACTTCCTCTTTTAAGTCTCGGTGTTGGTTTATTTGATTTTTCAATGACTAACGCAATGGTAACAACATGCGTTGGTTTAGCTTTTTTTGTTTTTATTTATTATTGTCTTTCAGTCTATGGATTAAGTTGTTTCCCAACTAGATGGCAATTAGTTTTAGAGAGTCTGTATTTAAGTACTGCAGGTCTTGTATGGGATAGTGTTGGTCAACAGGGTCAAAAATATTTTCCTTTTTTATTTGTCATTTTTAGTTTTATTTTGATATCTAATGTTTCAGGACTTGTACCATATTCTTTTACTATAACAAGTCATCTTATCCAGACAATGGTTTTGGCTTTGACAGTATTTATTGGTGTTATGATTATTTGTGCTTCTAAACATGGTTTTCACATGTTAAGTTTATTTTTGCCTGGTGGAACTTCTATGGTTTTAGCTTTTTTATTAGTTCCTATAGAAATAGTTTCGTACGTGTTTAAACCTCTTAGTTTGGCTGTTCGTCTTTTTGCTAATATGATGGCAGGTCATACATTACTAAAAGTAATTGCCGGATTTGCATGGGCTATGATGGGTAGTGGGGGGTTGCTATTAGTTGCTCATATCGTACCATTAGCGGTACTAGTTATTCTTTTTGGACTTGAGCTCGCCGTTGCTTTAATTCAAGCTTATGTTTTCACAATTTTAAGTTGTATTTATATAAACGACGCAATTGTTCTTCATTAATAGTGGCAAAGGATGTTAGTTTAAACTAACATCCTTTGATGTCTAATCTATTTTAAAAAAAATAATAGAGTGTAAAGTTTAAATAATTCTTTTTTAATTTTTATCTCTAAGCATTTTTAGCTCAGTGGATAGAGCATCGGTCTTCTAAATCGTGGGTCGTAGGTTCGAATCCTATAAAATGTAACGCATGAAATTCGCTTTAATATTCCAAAATGACACCGCGGCTTTTTTGCCTGAGTTGTTTCTTGCCATCGCTATATTAGTTGTTTTATTACATGGTAGTTTTTTAGGGGTATCCGCCGCTTCCCTTTATACTTACCTTACTCCAAGTATGGTTAGGTTAACATCAACTATATTGTTTGTAAGTTTACTTTTAGTGCTTAACAATCCTGTTGAATCTCAAACTTTGTGGAATTCTGTTTTTGTCACTGATAATATAGGTACTTGGTCTAAAGCAATTGTTTTTTTGGGTCTTATTTTTTGTGTGGCAGTAAGCGAATCTTATATGTTTTCAGCTCGTTTTAGAGCTTATGAGTTTTTTGTTTTTGTTATTGGTATTGGTTTAAGTTTATGTTTATTGATTTCTTCATACGACCTTCTTTCTATTTATTTAAGTATGGAATTTTTGTCGCTTATTTTTTATGTGTTAGCGGCGTGGAAAAAGAATTCGTATTTTTCTGCTGAGGCTGGGTTAAAATATTTTATTTTAGGGTCTGTTGCCTCTATATTTTTTTTGTTTGGAGCGTCTTTAATTTATTTTTCTATGGGTACCACTAATTTAGGTTCGTTAACTTTGTTAACAGAGAATTTAACAACGTCATCCCCTTTTATATATTTGGGTCTTATATGTGTGGTTTCTGCTTTATTGTTTAAAATAGGTGCCGCACCTTACCATATGTGGATAGCGGATGTTTATGAAGGGGCCCCTACTCTAGTGGGTTTTATTTTTGCTGTTATACCTAAATTTGCTTTTTTTGTTGTGATATTGCGCCTATCATTTACAAGTTTTTGGTCCTTTTTTCCGAGTTTATGGGAAAACTTTTTTTGTATCTGTGGCCTTCTTAGTCTTTTTATTGGTTGTATTTGTGGTTTAGGGGAAACAAAAATAAAGCGCCTTCTTGCCTTCAGTAGTGTAGGTCATGTAGGTTTTTTATGCCTTGGGTTAGCTAGTGGTAATATAGAGGGAATACAAGCAGTCTTATTTTATCTTTCTATTTATATGCTTACAGCAGCCTTTTTGTGGGTTTATATAGTGCATCTGGATTTATCTTCTACTTCTGGAAGTACTCTTTTAACGTTTTCAGATTCTATAGGATTGGTTCGATCAAATCCACTTATGGGGTTCGGGGTTGCATTAATGATTTTTTCTTTAGCCGGGATACCCCCTTTTGGTGGCTTTTTTGCTAAATTAAATATTTTTGTGAGTTTGGTAGATTCTTCGCTTTATATTGTATCTATTTTTGTTGTTATTACTAGTGTTATTTCAGCTTTTTATTATATACGGTTAATCAAAATTTTCTATTTTGAGAAGAATAAAAATTGGTTTTTTTTTACACCCTTATCAAAAGGTGCATCTATGGTTCTAGTGTTAAGCGGCTTTACTATTATCTTTTTTATGCTTAGCCCGAATATTTTTTATCTATTAACATACAAGGTAGGACTAGGTCTTATGTTTTAATAATTAGCTAATGTCTTTTACTACACATTCTAAACCTTTATCGCAATTATGGTCTCCATCGGTTATTAGCTCGTCATTGAGTGGTTTCTCTTCTAGGTGGTTATTTTCCACCAACCATAAAGATATTGGTACATTGTATTTAATCTTTGGAGGTTTTTCAGGTGTTCTTGGAACAGCAATGTCTGTTCTTATTCGTTTGCAATTGGCCAGTCCTGGAAATCAATTTTTAGGGGGTAATCACCAATTATACAATGTTATTGTAACTGCGCATGCTTTCTTAATGATTTTTTTTATGGTTATGCCAATTCTTATTGGTGGGTTTGGAAATTGGTTTGTACCTTTAATGATTGGTGCTCCTGATATGGCTTTTCCCCGTATGAATAACATTAGTTTTTGGTTACTACCTCCCTCTTTAATTTTGCTTCTAGCGTCCTCGTTGGTAGAATCTGGAGCTGGTACAGGTTGGACAGTGTACCCACCTCTTAGTGGTATTCAGGCACACTCAGGACCTTCTGTTGACTTAGCTATATTTAGTCTTCATCTTTCGGGTGCTGCTTCTATTTTAGGGGCTATAAACTTTATTACAACAATTTTTAATATGAGAGCACCCGGTATGACGATGGATAGATTGCCCCTTTTTGTATGGTCTGTCTTAATAACAGCGTTCTTATTACTGTTATCACTTCCTGTTTTAGCAGGTGGTATTACAATGCTATTAACAGATAGGAATTTTAATACTACTTTTTTTGATCCGGCCGGTGGTGGTGATCCGGTATTGTATCAGCATTTATTTTGGTTTTTTGGCCATCCTGAAGTTTATATTTTAATTTTACCTGGATTTGGTATTGTTAGTCATATACTATCTACTTTTGCTAGAAAACCTGTATTTGGGTATTTAGGTATGGTTTATGCTATGCTTTCAATTGGTATCCTTGGTTTTATTGTATGGGCTCATCACATGTTTACCGTAGGTTTGGACATCGACACAAGAGCTTATTTTACAGCTGCTACGATGATTATTGCGGTGCCTACAGGTATTAAAATTTTCAGTTGGATTGCTACTTTATGGGGTGGTTCTATTCGTTTAAAAACCCCCATGCTATTCTCAATTGGTTTTCTTTTCCTCTTTACTATAGGGGGGTTAACTGGGGTTGTTTTAGCTAATTCTGGGGTTGATATTGCTTTACATGATACATATTATGTGGTAGCCCATTTTCATTATGTATTAAGTATGGGAGCGGCTTTTACAATGTTTGCAGCTTTTTATTTTTGGATAGGTAAAATGACAGGTTTAGCTTACCCGGAAATTTTAGGTCAAATCCATTTTTGGCTTATGTTTTTGGGTGTGAATTTGACTTTTTTCCCAATGCATTTCTTAGGGCTTGCTGGTATGCCACGACGTATACCAGATTATCCTGATTCTTATGCTGGATGGAATGGTTTAGCCTCTTTTGGGTCAATTTTATCATCTATTGCGTCATTATTTTTTTTCTTTGTTGTGTACATTACCCTTACACGAGGATCTGTTGAAGAATCAAATCCTTGGGTAAAAGGTAGAGGTCTTGCTTTTCCCGTATTGCCTCGTAGATCCTCAAAAGTAGGTAATAAATAAGTATTAGTTATTTTGTTAAAATTGTAAACAGCAATTTAAATAAACGTTATAGAGTGTGTTAAGGTGGTTGTGTCAGGGCTTGTAACTCAGCGGTAGAGTGTACGCCTGATAAGCGTAAAGTCGATCGTTCAACTCGATCCAGGCCCAATTTATATTTATTTTATAAAATATTAAATAAACTATAGTGTGTATAACAAGTCCTTTTCGTCTAATGGTTAGGACGTTGCCTTTTCACGGCGAAAATACGGGTTCAATTCCCGTAAAGGATTAATTGGTATAAGAGTTATTTTTATTGATTTTAAATAAAATGTTCAGTTCTTTGATTGTATATGCTACAAGTCTTACGAGGCTTGTACCTGTTCAAACTTTTCAGGTGTTTGGGCATGAGATTGTTATTAGCGTATCCAAAAAATATTTGTTGGCTACATTAACTTTTTTACACCATCATAGTAATGGTAATTTTCAAATGCTGACTTCGATTTCAGGTGTAGATTATCCGGAGAGGGAAGAACGTTTTGAAATTGTCTATGACCTTTTAAATGTAAGGTCTAATTGTAGACTTCGAATTAAAACACACACTGATGAAATAAATCCCTTACCGTCTGTGGTAAGTCTTTTCCCGTCAGCAAATTGGTGGGAACGTGAAATTTGGGATTTATTTGGGGTTTTTTTCTCAAACCACCCAGATTTACGTCGTATTTTAACAGACTATGGTTTTGAAGGTCATCCGTTACGAAAAGATTTTCCTTTAAGCGGGTACTTTGAATTACGTTATGATGAAGATCAGCGAGTTGTTGTTTGTGAAGCGATTGAGTTAAGTCAGGAGTTTCGTTCATTTAATTTTCATGTACCCTGGTCACAAAATAATTTAATAAGTTGATGTCGAGGTTTAATGTAAATGCTATACTTAGTTGGGTAGATTCTCATATTATTGATTACCCAACGGCGATGAATTTAAATTATAATTGGAGTTTCGGTTCAACCGCGGGGTTTTGTTTGGTTATTCAAATTCTTAGTGGAGCTTTTTTAGCAATGCATTATGCAGGGGAAACCCATTATGCTTTTTCAAGTGTTGAGCATATTATGCGTGATGTTAAAAGTGGTTGGCTAATTCGTTATATGCATGCTAATGGAGCTTCTTTTTTTTTCATTGTTGTTTACGCTCATATTTTTAGAGGGTTGTATTATGGTTCTTATATGGAGCCTCGGCAACAATTATGGTGGTCCGGGGGGGTTATTTATGTTTTAATGATGGCAACAGCTTTTATTGGTTATGTTTTACCCTGGGGTCAAATGAGTTTTTGGGGTGCTACTGTTATCACAAGTTTATTTTCCATTTTCCCCTTTATAGGTAAAGAAGTTGTTATGTGGTTATGGGGGGGGTTTACTGTCGGTAATCCGACTTTAAATCGTTTTTTTAGTTTACACTATTTATTACCTTTTATTATCGCTGGTTTGGTTTTTGTTCACTTAGGCTTGTTGCATAAAGATGGTTCTAATAACCCTCTAGGTATTAAAACAAAAACAGCAAATATAAACTTTTACCCATATATTTATGTAAAAGATTTAGTAGCTTTTTTTGTTTTAATGTCCATGTTATCTATTGTCATATTTTATTTTCCTAATAGCTTAGGAGATCCTGATAATTATTTAGAGGCTGACCCTTATGGGACTCCAGCGCATATTGTTCCTGAATGGTATTTTTTACCTTTTTATGCTATTTTACGGGTAATTCCAAACAAAGTTGGGGGGATTCTTACTATGGGTGGGGCGATAGCTATAATTTTCATATACCCGCTTTTGAATACATCTATACTACGTAGTGGTAATTTCCGGCCAATTTATGCTGTAGTTTTTTGGCTTTTTGTTGCTGATTTTTGCTTATTGGCCTGGTCAGGAACTACCCCAGTAGATGATTATTTTAAAATAGTTGGAGCTGTTGTGTCTATAGGGTATTTTGCTTTTTTTGTTTTTGGTGGGTTATTTGTCGGTTGGTTGGAAAAAATGCTTGCTGTTCGGGTATTAAATATGCGCTCCCCTAAAAGGAAGTAATAATAAAAAGGTATTGGGGATAAAATGTTGGTTTTTGTTTAATTGTGCTCAGATCATGAAATTTTCACATAAAAATATCATTAGAATAACTTCAATTGTTTTTTTTTCCTTGTACTACTATTCCGTTGGGAGTATGGATGCTTCGCATCCATGGCAAGTGGGTTTTCAAGACCCTGCAACCCCAATAATGGAAGGTATCATTTTTTTTAATGGTTTGTTAATGACCTTTATGCTATTTATTGCTTGTCTTGTAGGTTGGTTACTCTATAAATCTTTAACGTTATTTAACGAAGCAGATCATAAAGATGCTGTAGGCTTTAATCATTCAACATTACTTGAAGTCGTTTGGACAATTATCCCAGCAGGAATATTAATGGTCATTAGTGTACCCTCATACAATTTATTGTATGCAATGGACGAGGTTATAGATCCTAGCCTTACTATAAAAGTTGTTGGTCACCAGTGGTATTGGTCATATGAGTGCTCTGATTTTGAAGTATCACCCGCCCTTAAAAAAGATGGGTTAAGTCGGGTTGAAATGAGTTATAAGGCTTTAAAAGATATGGCTGATTTGATAGAGTATAGCCGTGTAGAGGTGGCTAAAGGTGAAAAACAAACTCAAATCGGCATAGTTAAAGAGTTTTTGGAGTCATTTGAAAAAGATATGGAAGATGTACCCCAAGGTGCTGTTGATATGTTGTCTCGCCGCTTAGAATGGCTAGTTATAAATATTTTAGGTAATGAGGGCCGCAAAGAATTTTACGGACCGTTAGAATCACATTTAACAGGGGAAATGGTATCTGTTTTATCTGGAGTTAAAGAACAGTTATCAGAAGGCTCACTAATTAAAGAACAGCAAGATTTAGTCATTAAAGCTTTAAAAATTTTTAAACAATATATAAGGATTGTTAATGAAACTGAGCTTACGGCAAAAACAATGGATTTATTTAAGGCTTTAGATGAAATTAAACCAGGTAAAGGCAACACACCTTCAAGTGATGGTAGTTCTGGAGGTTTAGATTCCAATACAGGGTCTATTGTTGAGGAATTAAATAAAGTGGATGAGGCTAGTTATAAATGGTTAGAACTTAGATCAGCTGAAAATTTCTATGAAGGGGCTGAGACGGAATTAAGTAGAGCTTTAACACAAGTTTTTGAGGCAGAGTGTGTGTGTCTTAGAGCACTTGCACGTGGTGAGATAAAAATACCTATAGAGGAAATGATGGCTAATTTAGATGAAGGCAGAATAAGACTTGACAAAGCCTTAGTAGAAGCAGAAATTGCTGAAAATAATTTAATCGATACTCAGTTAATTGCCCATCAATTAAGATTGACTAGACCTGAAAGAGAGGGCTATAGTAGTGAGTTTGAGTGGGATACTGCTAATGTCGGGTTTAAGTTTTCTGATGCGGAATTAGAAAATGCAAAAATGGAGCTGAATAATGCTAAAGCTAGTGCCAAATGGGCAAAAATTGATTTGCTTGCCTCACAAGTTAACGCGTTAACTGCAGAGTATTTTCAAGCAGATGCTGAATGGGCTTCAAAAGATCCAGCTATAACGCGTAGTAAGGTACTACTTAAAGATGGTTATGACGGCTGGAATGAAAAATTAAAGTCAGAGTCAAAAAAGATTTTGGATAATCACGAGCTTAAGTTTATGCTTGCTCACGAAGAGTTAAAAAGTGTTAATACAATTTTAGATAAATTTCAATCTGGATTGACTGAAGAAGAGTTGAGTAAGTGTAACTCAATTGCGGATAGGGCAGAGGCTGAATTTATGTCTCTAGAAAAACAAGAAATATCAGTTGCAGAGGAATTTGAAAAAGGTAAAGATATTTTAGCAAATGCCAAAGAGGAACTTAGCAATTATAAAGCAGTATCAAATAGAGCTGATATTCGGTTAGAACGGTCTCAAATTGCGTTTGATAAATTAAAGGCAGTGTCAAACAGAGCAGAAGCGGTTTCAAAAGGTGCTGAGTCCTTTTACACTACTTCTAAAGAAAAATTGACTGGCCTTGAGTTAGGGTCTAGTTCTATTGCACCTAATATGATGTTGGACAGCCTTGTTGAAAAATATGGTAGTGTAAAGTCTGAATTTGATAAAGCAGTTTTTGTGGTAAACACAGCTAAATTAGATTTAGAGACCGCTAAAGAAAGGTTAGAAGTTGTTAAAGGTTATGTCATCAATACAGAGAAAAGACTCGATGACACCCCAGTTATTTACGAGTTACCTAAAGTAACAGACAAGCCTAAGGAATATTTTGACAACTTTTTATGGGAAATACATAATGAAGACCTTTTAACAGTAAAGGCCCAGTTAAAAGGCTCTGAAGCTGTGTTAACAGAGTCGAAAATAGCTTTGTTTAATGCGGAACAAGCCTTGACTGAATCTTTTATTAAATTAATTGAAGTAGAGTTAAAAAAGGGCAAAGCTTTGATAAATTTTTTAAAATTTGACGTGGATTCTAGTTTGGACCTCACTCTAAAAGAAAAATTATTAGATGCTGAGACATATATTGGAGATCTTCAACTAAATTTAGGTAATACTGTTCGGGAAAAGGTAATATCTATGCTAGATGTTGAAAATTCTGATTGTCTTAAAGTTATACTTGATATGGTAGATAATGATCTATCCAAAGCATCTTCTATTTCAGGAGCGGTTAGACCAACATTTATTAATGAAATATCTAATTGTGATAGTTCAGGATTGATTGAATCCGCGGTAGATTCTGCTTGGGTAAAAACACTTAAAGTGGATGTAAGTGCTGCTATTTTAGATTATAAAGAGGCTTCACGTATACTAAGTCATGCTCGCAAAATATTAGACAAAACTGAATCTGATCTTTCGGTGACTTCTGAGTTTAGCGAAAATAACTCTATAGATAGCCTTTTCGCTCTTCAAAGAGCAACAGATGATAGTTTAGAAAATACGTCGAATGATATTAAAAAAGCCTTAGTATTTTCCTCAGCAATTGACGCTATTCTTGACCCAGGAAGTTTACAAGCAAAATCTTCTTGTGCGATATTAAAAGCAAAAGCAGAATTAGCGAATGTGAAATGGTTTGCAGCAAGAGTATCAAGAAGTTTGGATACTCCTATGCAGGAGGCAGTTAAACCTTTCAATCGTCAATTTTCTGATGTTTCAGTAATTGAATCTAACAGTGCTCTGGTGAGTGATGATGGCTTAAATGGTGCCGACGCTTCTGGTGAGGATGGTAATTCAGGAAATAAAAAATCCAAAGAAGAGATAAAAGAGATGTTGTCCAAATTAGAAAGTAGAGAAATTGATTATAGCCATATAGGTTTACGTGGTGAAGTTTTGCAAACACTTAAAGAATTAATTGAAACTGTAGACCAAAACACTGCGGATGATATTAAAAATATGTTGTATGAAGCTTTGCTTTTAATTACTACTGAAGAGGGTGAAAAAAATAAATCTTTAAAAACCCAAATTACTATGATTCATGATTTAATTGAGCATCATAGAGACAAAGATGTTGAAGAAGGTATAACAGAAAGACAACGTATAAATTTTGATTCATACCTTATTGCGGATGATGATTTAGTTATTCCCGAAGTATCAAGTACCGGAAAAGCTGGCAAAGTTTTCCGTCTTCTTGAGGTTGACAACCGTCTAGTTGTACCAACTAACACTCATATCCGTGTTCTTGTCACATCTGCTGATGTTCTTCATTCTTGGGCAGTACCAAGTTTAGGAGTTAAAGTAGACGCGTGTCCAGGTAGATTAAACCAAGTTTTTCTTTTTATTAAAAGAGAGGGGGTTTTTTACGGTCAATGTAGTGAACTTTGTGGTGTTAACCACGGTTTTATGCCTATTGTAGTTCAAGCGGTTAACCAAGACGAGTATATAACTTGGGTTGGTAAAAGATTATGCTCTTAACTTTTTTATTCTTTCTTCTTCTTTTAGGGATTGTTGGTTTAATTTTTATTCCTTCTAGTCAAAAGTTAATTATGCGACAATTTGCTCTCGGTATTACGTCGGCGGTTTTTGTCTCTTCATTGTTTTTGTGGTTAGGTTTTGATCACTCGACACCTAAATTTCAATTTGTTGTTGATAGCTTGTGGCTACCTATAGCCAATATTAATTTAATTTTAGGTGTTGATGGGATTTCTCTTTTTTTTGTTATTTTGACAACATTAATTTTCCCCCTATGTTTATTGGCTTCGTGGTCTTTTGATAAAGGGGAAGTTAAAACTTATTTAATAAGTTTTTTAAGTATGGAACTTGTGTTACTTTTAGTCTTTACTAATTTAGACTTATTATTTTTTTATATATTTTTCGAGGCTGTCTTGATACCTATGTTTTTAGTTATTGGTATATATGGATCACGTGAAAGAAAAATACGGGCAGCTTATATGTTTTTTTTGTATACCCTACTAGGGTCTTTATTTATGTTAATAGGTATCGTTTATATTTACTTATTTGCTGGGAGTACAAATTATGAAGTATTGTCCGTTATAAACTTTTCAACCTATGATCAAAAGTGGCTATGGCTTGCTTTTTTTGCGTCATTTGCTGCAAAAGTTCCTATGTTACCTGTGCATATTTGGCTTCCTGAGGCTCATGTAGAAGCCCCTACCGCAGGTTCAGTAATTTTAGCGGGTATTTTACTGAAATTAGGATCTTATGGATTTTTACGATTTTCCCTAGGCCTTTTTCCTTTAGCTTCCGTTTATTTCACGCCTTTTATTTTTAGTCTTAGTTTATTGGGTGTTGTGTATACTTCATTGACCGCTATTCGCCAAACAGATTTAAAACGTTTGATTGCTTATACTTCGGTAGCTCATATGAATTTAGTGATGATAGGTTTGTTTACCGGGACAGTAATTGGGGTGGAGGCAGCTATTTTACAAAGCTTAAGTCATGGTTTTGTGTCTTCTGCACTTTTTCTTATCATTGGAGTCTTGTATGACCGTTGGCATAGTCGAGTAGTTAAATATTATGGGGGTCTTACGCATACTATGCCAATTTTCATAATTATTTTTCTTTTTTTTACGATGGCTAATTTAGGTCTTCCTGGCACATCAAGTTTTATAGGGGAGTTTCTTCTATTAGTTTCAGCTTTTGAGGCAAATAGTACTGCTTGCTTTTTTGCAGCTACTTCAATGATTTTAGGGGGTGGGTATTCTCTTTGGTTGTTTAATCGTATCGCTTATGGTAATATTAAAATGGTCGGTCTTGATTTAAGCTTCAGAGAATTTATGATTTTTTTACCTCTTGTTATAGGTACTCTTTTTATGGGTATTTACCCTAATTTATTCTTTTCTGCAATGCATGCAACAGTTTCAAATTTGGTATGGGTTGATTTGTGGTTGTAGGTTGTAGTAGTGAAAAAGTTCTTTTAGTCTAATGCGTAGTTTAATATCTAGAAGGATAGTACCATTTTTTATGGTAAAGGTACGGGTTCAAGTCCCGTAAAGGACTAAGATGTATTTAAACATAGTTTTTCTACCCCTACTTGGTTCTCTTGTTGCAGGATTTTTTGGTCGTTTCCTTGGAGGCCGCGGTGCTGGTTTAGTAACTATATCTTGTATTTGCCTTAGTTTTTTTCTAAGTGGGCTTGCTTTTTATGAGGTAGGTTTAGGGGGGAGTTCAACTTACCTCTATTTAATGCCTTGGTTGGAGTGTGACTCTTTTCATGTTGATTGGGCTTTTTGCTTTGACAGTTTAACTGTCGTTATGCTTATTGTAGTTACTTTTATTTCAACTCTGGTACATTTATATTCCACAGAGTATATGGGAGGAGATCCTCATTTGCCTCGTTTTATGAGTTATTTATCATTATTTACATTTTTTATGTTAATATTGGTTACAGCCGATAATTTTGTTCAAATGTTTGTTGGTTGGGAAGGAGTTGGCTTATGCTCGTATTTATTAATTAATTTTTGGTTTACTCGTATTCAAGCAAATAAAGCTGCGATTAAAGCTATGCTAGTTAATAGGGTTGGTGATTTTGGATTAGCCTTAGGAATTTTTGGTATTTTTATTTGTTTTGGTGCTGTTGATTATGCTACTGTTTTTGCTTTAGCTCCCCAACTATCAACATTTAGTTTAAGTTTTTTTAATGTTGAATTTGGAGCTCTTAACTTTATAGGGATTTTATTGTTCGTAGGTGCGGTAGGTAAATCTGCTCAGTTAGGTTTACATACTTGGTTACCTGATGCTATGGAAGGACCTACCCCAGTTTCTGCTCTTATTCACGCAGCAACAATGGTTACTGCTGGTGTTTTTTTATTAGCCCGTTGTTCTCCTTTATTGGAATATTGTCCTGAAGCCCTTACAGTTATAAGTATAGTTGGGGGTATGACAGCGTTTTTTGCAGCTACAACCGCTTTAGTCCAAAATGATTTAAAGCGAGTTATCGCTTATTCCACTTGTAGTCAATTAGGTTATATGGTTTTTGCTTGTGGTCTTTCTAATTATTCTGTAGCAGTGTTTCATTTAGGGAACCATGCATTTTTTAAGGCTCTTCTATTTCTTGGGGCAGGTTCTGTAATTCATGCGGTTGGAGATGAACAGGATATGCGTAAAATGGGGGGGTTACGCCGTTTATTACCCTTTACATATGCCATGATGGTAATTGGTTCTTTAGCTCTTATGGGTATGCCCTTTTTAACAGGATTTTATTCTAAAGATGTTATATTGGAGGTAGGTTACGCGACTTATAGTAATGCTTCGCATTTTGCATATTGGTTAGGTAGTTTAGCAGCATTCTGTACTGCTTTTTATTCTATACGCCTTTTAGCTTTGTGTTTTTTATCCGAACCAAATGGTAGTAGGTCATTATTGCTATCGGCATCAGAAGGTGGTTGGCCAATGGGTTTAGTTTTGGGTATATTGGCTTTGCCTAGTATGTTTATTGGGTATTTAGGTCGTGATCTTTTTATAGGGCTGGGTACTGATTTTTGGGGAAATGCATTATTTTGTATGCCTAGTAATTTGAGTATTATAGATGCAGAGTTTATGTCAACTGATATAAAACTTTTACCTCTTTGTTGCAGTATCATTGGTGGGTTGGCTTCATTTATTTTATATAATAAGTATAATTCTAATTTATTTTTAGTTAAGACTTCATTTATAGGAAGAAAATTTTATACTTTTTTAAACCGTAAATGGTTATTTGATAAGGTTTATAATGAAGTTATAACACAAAATTTATTAGACTTTGGTTATCATTTTACTTATAAGTCCATTGACCGTGGTCTTATTGAAAGTTTAGGTCCTTTTGGGATTTCCAACGTACTTGCGGATCAAGTAAATAAATCTCGTGCATGGCATTCAGGTTATTTATACCACTATTTAGTGATTTTAGGTTGGAGTAATTTTTTATTTGGTATTTTTTTTGTGTTTGGTTTTCAAATTTCACGTGTTTTCGCGCTGCTAACCTTTATTGTATTATGGTCGATCCTATAATTTTTATTCTTATTGCAACTCTTGGGGGGACCTTAGGGGTTAAAGTTACTAGTACACAAAATCCAGTATATAGTGGTCTTTATCTCGTATTGCTTTTTTTTTTGGGTTCCACTATTTCATTTTTATTGGGTTTAGAATTTATGGCTTTACTTTTTTTGTTGGTTTACGCAGGTGCTATCGCAGTATTGGTGTTGTTTGTTGTTATGATGTTAGATGTGAAAGCAATTGAAAGCCCGTGGTCTGCAAAAAAAAAACGTTTGTTATATTTTGGGGCTTTAATTTTTGCAGTTTTTTTGAGTGCTGCAATATATAGTAAAGATTTGCAAAATTTAATGAATATGGTGTCAACAGTTTATATGAGTTCATTAGTTTCTTTTAGTTTAGTATCTTACGAAGAAGAGATAAAAAATTTATTTCATCCAGTAATTATTAACAAAACAGTCAATGACAATTTAAAAAGATTCCAAGAGCGAAGTAAAAGAAAAAGAAAAGGTGAACCTGAGCCTTCAGCTAAAGAAGCTAAAAAATCTTTTAAAGATTTTATGGAGGAGAGAATTGAAATGTGGCAGCATTTATGTGATTCAGAAGTGTTAACAGAGTTTTTTAGGTTATTGTTTCATAAAGAAAGTGTAGAAGGGTCTTTTGGGTTAGACACAGTATGGTTTATAGAATTTGATTCTTCTTGTGCTTTAAATGATCCTAGTTATCTTTTATATTCAACCCACGCAATATTGCTAATAATAGCTGGAATTATTCTACTAATAGCGATGGTAGGGGCTATTAGTTTAACATTACAAAAAAATTGTCCTGAATCTTTATATCGGCAGTTAGGTCGTGAATCTAAAAATGCTGTTTTTTCTATAAAAGAAAAATCCTTTTTTAAACCTAACAATCCCCGCGATTTAGAAGTTTTACCCTAATTATGCTTAATATATCAATTAATGAGCTTCTTATTTGGGTAAAAAAAGGCTCTACAGTTATACAGGCTTGTCAAGCGGCTGGTGCTAATATCCCACGATTCTGTTATCACGATAAGCTTTTTATAGCGGGTAATTGTCGAATGTGCTTGGTTGAGGTGAGTAATTCCCCTAAGCCGCAAGCGTCATGTGCTTTGCCTTTTTTACCCAATTTAAGAATTTTTACAAATACGGCATTGGTACGTAAGGCCCAAGAATCTGTGATGGAATTGCTTCTTCTCCATCACCCCTTGGATTGCCCTGTGTGTGATCAGGGGGGCGAATGTGAACTTCAAGAACAAAGTTTTAATTTTGGGTCGGATAGAGGTAGATTTTTATTTTTTAAAAACTCTTTAAGTGATACTTTTTGGGGGGGTCTTATAAAAACAGTGTTACGTAGGTGTATTGTTTGTACACGATGTGTAAGATATACTCACCAAATTGGGGGGAATGATTCCTTAGGAACATCTAATAGAGGGGGGCATTCTGAGATTGGTATGTTTAAAGAAAGTGTATTAAAAAGTGAAACTTCGGGTGGGGTTATTGAATTATGTCCGGTTTCTTGGTATAACCCGCGTTTAACTACATAATATTATGTTTTTTTTAAAAGAATATTACCCAATATTGATTTTTTTAGGTTTTAGTCTTGTATTAGCTTCGCTTATTTTTGGTGCTTCTTATACATTAGCTTTCTCAGAATCTGATAGTGAAAAATTATCTTCATATGAATGTGGTTTTGACCCTTATGAAGATGCTCGTAATGCTTTTGATGTACGTTTTTATTTAGTCGCTATTTTGTTTCTTTTATTTGATATTGAAACCGTCTTTCTTTTTCCATGGGCAGTTTCTCTAAGTGAATTGCCTTCAATCGGATATTGGTCCATGATGGATTTTCTTTTTGAGTTAGTTATTGGATTTGTATATGCTTGGCAAATTGGCAGTTTAGATTGGGAATGAGAGGTATGGATTACAAACGCCGCAAATCTTTTTCTTTATATGAGTCTCGTCGTAAAGCATTACAAGCCGTAGCAACAAACCAAAATTTAGAGATTTCTTTACGTTGGTGGGCTCAATTAGAAAAATCTAAATTACCTCGAAAAAGTAGTTTAAGTAGAGTTCATAATCATTGTATTGATACTAATAGATCAAGATCGGTTATAAGTTTTTATAAATTATCCCGTCTTCAATTCAGACGTTTGGCATCAAAAGGTTCTTTTACAGGTTTACGTAAAGCATGTTGGTAATATTTCCAGCATATGTTTAACTAAAAGTATTATTTTTGGGTAAAGTGTACGTGAAGTTTAGGTTCTGGAATAGAGATACCTTTAATATTAAGGGGAATAGCTTTATTGATAAAGTATAGGTGCGGGGAGGTTTTTAATTATTTCAGGTGACCTTTAAAATTTTAATTATTTATATATGCCTCAATTTGATATATTGACCTTCTTCAATCAGGTTTTTTGGTTAATCCTGATAGTTTTTAATTTTTATTTGGTAGTTGTACGTTTTATATTACCTTCTTTAGCCTTTAGTTTAAAATCTAGAATAAAACACTTAAAAGTAACCGTTGATTCTAGATAATAACTTAAAATTTAATAAATTTTATAGCTTGTTAGAGACAAAGTTATATAAACTCAAACTTCTAGTGTGGAGTTAATAATAGCAATAAGTAACTTAATATTAAACCCCTGGCAAGGTAGCTTTTGGAGGTGTTGCTGAGTGGTTGAAAGCCTTGGTTTGCTAAATCAATCTACATTTTTAATGTAGCGTGGGTTCGAATCCTACCACCTCCAAAAAGAAAAAGTAACTCAGGTGGTAGAGTGCTGGTTTGTCATACCAGTGGTCGCGGGTTCAAGTCCCGTCTTTTTCGAGGTATATTTTACACTGTAGAATTATTTTAGGGTTATTTATTAAGCATGTAGTTAAATATATGGCACAGTATAAAAAAAGCATTATATATATATGTAAAGTTTGGTCTGTATCGACTGACTTTAAAAGTTTAAATTCTTTGGCACTTTTGTTACCCTTATCAATTTCTTCTACAGGTTTGTCTAGAAAAATAAAGCGCTTTACTTTGCTTCGTTCTCCTTTAGGTAATAAAGCTGCTAAAGATCAGTTTGAAAGACGGGAGTATCGACGCTATTTTATTATTACGTCTCAGAGTCCAGCAACGATACTAGCTTTTATAGATATTCTAAAATATTTAAACGGGGTTAAATTTAAGGTTGTTTTGCAGGAAAAGAATTTTACTACCTATAATTAGGTTTAGATTTTAACAGTTACTTAGACCCTACTTATTTATTGTATTGATCGTATACAAAAACTATTTAAAGGTAGCATTGGATAAGTGGTCGAGTGGTTTATGGCACCAGTTTTGAAAACTGACGTAGTTAAAGCTACCGTGGGTTCAAATCCCACCTTATCCTAAATTAAATGAAATCAATAACAAAAGCAAAAACATTTGGGAGTTTATTGTCAGATGGTAGTTTTAATTTTTTAGAGTTACCTAGCCATTTTTCCCAAAAAGAGTTGAATTGTAAAAGTTTAGATCTTAATAACCACCCAGCATGGACAGGAAAACGGGCTAAAGAACAGACTGAAATATCTTTGTTCGTTGGTAAATTTATGAAATCTTTGTAATAAATATTTTATATTTTTTAGTTATTTAACAATATAACTAATGCGTAGAGTGCACATAAAGTTAGGGGGTTGTAAAAACACTACCTACAGTATTAGAGAAAAAGGAATTTATTTTGTTTTTCTACTTAAAAAGGATGCCTTAAGATATTTTATGTTTTAATACGATAAATAAGTATTGTATTGAAGATAATTACAATAAAACTCCACTATAACGTAATAAAACGTAAATGTGGTATTAACAAAAATGAGTTTGATCCTGGCTCAGAGTGAAGGCTATAAGTCTGCTTGAATACATGCGAGTTGAATGGTTAAAACCATAGCGTACGGGTGAGTAATAGGCTAATATCTGGCTTCAACTTCGGAATAATCCTATCCCCCAGGGGAGAAGGCAACAGGAGAATACCGGATAAATATATAAAGGTCCGCCGGTTGAAGATGATTAGGTTCAGTATTAGGTAGTTGGTGGGGTAATGCTCACCAAGCCAATGATGCTTAGTTGGTCTGATAGGACGATCAATCACACTGGGACTGAGACAAGGCCCAGGTTTCATTTGAAGGCAGCAGTAAGGAATATTGGACAATGAGCGAAAGCTTGATCCAGCAAGGCTTGGTGAGGGATTGAAGGCTTAGGTTGTAAACCTCTTTTTTAATTGAGGATAATGACAGTAAATTAAGAATAAGTCCCGACTAACTTCGTGCCAGCAGTCGCGGTAATACGGAGGGGGCAAGCCTTATTCGTCATAACTGGGCGTAAAGGGCCCGTAGGTGGTTTTTTGATATGTTATTTGTCAAAAACTGTAGCTTAACTATAGGTAGGCATTTAAAACAGGAAAACTTGAGTCTGACAGAGGAAGATGGAATTTTTCAATTAGGGTTAGAATCCAGATAAGTGGAAGAGAACATCATGTGCGAAAGCGATTTTCTTGTTCAGTACTGACGCTGAGGGGCGAAGGCGTAGGTAGCGAACAGGATTTGAGACCCTGGTAGTCTACGCTGTCAACGATGAGTGCTAGCTTTTAGAAATCTAGAAGACATAGCTAAGGCATTAAGCACTCCGCCTGAGGAGTACGAGCGCAAGCTTAAAAATCAACGGAATTGGCGGGGGTTCAAACAAGTGGTGGAGCATGTGGTTTAATGCGATAATACGCGCGTAACCTTACCAGTTCTAGTAAGTCTGTCGTTCTTTCGGAGACGTTAAGAATTTTGGGACTTTCAGGTGTTGCATGGCTGTCGTCAGCTCGTGTCGTGAGATGTACGGTTAATTCCTGTAACTGAGCGCAACCCTTATCTCTTTTGTGTTTTGAAATGGTCTTTACCAATAAATAAACTGAATAGACACTGCCAGCGCTAAGCGGGAGGAAGGTAGGGATGAGGTCAAGTCTTCATGGCCCTTATGAACTGGGCTACACACGTGCTACAATGGAAAGGACAACAAGTTGCGAGGGAGTAATCTAGAGCCAATCTTTAAACCTTTTCTTAGTTCGGATTGGGGGCTGCAACTCGCCCCCATGAAGCTGGAATCACTAGTAATCGCGGATCAGGATGTCGCGGTGAATACGTCACTGGGCCTTGCACACACCGCCCGTCACGTCCTGGAAGTTGACTTGGCCAGAAGATTTTGGAGTAAACCTTTCAAGCATATCCTTATTTGGTGAATATATTCACCTAGGTTAAGTAAGTTTGGAAATTCCCTTTAAAGGACAGGTAAGCAACCGGGATGAAGTCGTAACAAGGTAGTCGTAGGGGAACCTGCGGCTGGAATATATAATTTAGGGGCTAGCCCCTATATCTAAATCTATACCCGAACTCTTACCGAACTCGAGTGTCCTTATTTAGATAGCCACACATACTACTTTTGTGGGAACCATGGCTCAAAACAGTAATCATTTTTATTTTTAACAGGGTTGCGCTATAGAGCAGTAAGGTTAGCTCATCAGGCTCATGCCCTGAAAGTCGTAGGTTCAAATCCTTCTGGCGCTAATCTTAAAGACTTTTTAGTATAGTCGAGACGGTAATGGTTTATATTTTGGTTCGTGTAGTTTAGAAATACAGAAAAACCCATAACCTATTTTATTATGTCATTAAAAAAAAAAGAATTTAACAAAAAACTGAAGCATTTTACAATAAATTTTGGACCCCAACACCCAGCGGCTCATGGGGTTTTACGTCTTATTCTGGAGCTGAATGGGGAGGTTGTTCAAAGAGCTGATCCCCACATAGGGTTATTGCATAGAGGTACTGAAAAATTAATAGAGGCTAAAACTTATTTTCAAGCCCTGCCTTATTTTGATCGCTTGGATTACGTTTCAATGATGTGCCAAGAACATACCTATGCTTTAGCTGTTGAAAATTTATTGCAGATTTCAGTACCTAAGCGAGCGCAATATATAAGAGTTCTTTTTGCAGAGATAACTCGAATTTTAAATCACCTTTTAGCTGTGGGTTGTCATGCAATGGACGTGGGGGCTATGACACCTTTTTTATGGGCATTCGAAGAAAGAGAAAAGTTAATGGAATTTTATGAAAGAGTTAGTGGTGCGCGTATGCACGCTAGTTATTTTCGACCTGGAGGTGTTAGTCAAGATATAACTATTGGTTTAATAGATGATATTTTTTCTTTTGCTGCTCAATTTGGGCAACGCTTAGACGAAATTGAAGAAATGTTAACTGATAATCGTATATGGCAAGAAAGATTAGTTGATATAGGGGTGGTAAATGCACAAGAGGCTATAGATTGGGGTTTTTCTGGGGTTATGTTACGTGGGTCTGGCATTCGTTGGGATTTACGTAAAAACGAGCCGTATGATGCCTACTCAGAGTTGTCTTTTCAAGGGGTCGTTGGTAAAACAGGGGATTGTTATGACCGTTATCTCGTACGAGTTGAGGAAATGAGACAATCTCTTAGCATAATATATCAGTGCTTGAATAAAATGCCTAAAGGAAGTGTTAAAGTTGACGATTCTAAAATTACCCCACCGTCCCGTGCTGATGTTAAGCAAAGTATGGAAGCTTTAATTCACCATTTTAAATTGTATACCGAAGGGGTTACTGTACCTTCAGGTGAAACCTATATTGCTACCGAAGCCCCTAAAGGGGAGTTCGGTGTATATTTAGTTTCTGATGGTAGCAATAGACCATACCGTTGTAAAATTAAGGCTCCAGGGTTTTCCCACCTACAAGCTCTCAACTTTATGGCTAATTCTCATATGTTAGCTGATGTTGTAACTATAATTGGAACTCAAGATATTGTTTTTGGTGAAGTAGATCGTTAATTTTTATTTTAAACAACCCCTCTTTAACAGTTAAAATAAGTTTAGGCATTTACTTTGGGTTTTATGCGACTCGAGAGGTGACGCAGTGGTAGCGTGTTCGCTTTGGGAGCGAGAAGTCATAGGTTCAAATCCTATTCTCTTGATTTAGCCTATTCTCTCAGTTTAGAAAACTTTTGGTTGTTATATTCAGTATTGAAATACCCGTATAATGGTTTATCTT